ATATTCCAACCTGCTTGAATACCAGAAAAATAAATGGATTGGACATTTGATCTTTTCGCTGAGATAAAGGCATAAAAATCAGAAAGAATATATAGAATTCGAATCGGTTTTTTAGCATTTAACCCCCTTTTATGTTATGGATTTCATTGTTCAAAAAATGATTCGCAGAGAAGAGAGAGATTTTGTTTACGGATTTTTGAGTAGAATACAATTGTGAAGTGTATAAGAAAAGAAGGTTTGTATGGCTTAAACACGTGTGGAGATATCTATAATATCTGTCTTTCTTCTCTTTTATTGTTTTATTGTCGTTCTATGTTCTATTCGGGGCAACACAGGTTGTGCTCTCCGAAAACATAATTTCAATTTTCTATTCAATTCAAAATTCAAATTGAAGTATGATACTTTTCTGATATCTGATAATTCTATATCGGGAACATATATAAATAATATATATCCGTCTAACAATTTATCTTGGGGTGGGGGGTTTACATATACTCATAATTGTTGTTATAATTATTATTAATAATTATAATTGAGAAGGATTTTTTGATTGAAAAAATCCATACTGATTAGTTATATATCATATATCAAGTTGTATTTTCTTATGTCATTAGGAAACCAAAATTTGGAGATTCAAATCCAAGAATCATTCATGCATTCTAAGTCAATAGTTAATGGGTCCTATTTTCAGAAAGTTGAATTTTGCGACTGAAAATCCACATTTGATTTTTCAATAGAAAGGTAAGAAAAAGTTTTGAACATTATGAATTTGGAGATAGACTCAATCGAAATTGAAAGGATGAATCAAACCCAATCAAAAGGGAAGAAGGATTAGGATTTCTTTGATTTTTAGGAAAAATTAAGGAAAACAGAACTCAAGGTGCAAGTACAATAAAAAAGCAGTTCAGTAATCCGGGAAAGTTTTCATCTATTTTGTATTTGTAGCATTTTGGCGACATGGCCGAGTGGTAAGGCAGAGGACTGCAAATCCTTTTTTCCCCAGTTCAAATCCGGGTGTCGCCTGATCAACAAAAAACTTGAAATCTCTTTTTTTCTTCTGTTGATATAACCCGCCGAATGATTCGCCAGCAGAAGCAGAGAAAGCAGACTGTTGATACTTGTTTGATTCTAAACACCTGGTCTGGGTGTTTTTCTCCAAAATTGTAAATATCCTTGCATTGCATATTTAGGCTTAGCTTTCAAGTAAATATTCGAATGCTAGAGGGGCTATCAAGACTTCGCAATTACCTTCTACTACAAATCAAAATTTGAGATTATTAATCCATTGTATAATGACTGGACCTTGGATTAGATTGGAGAGCCCGATAGGAAATCGAAATAGTTGTGGAAGGGGGCGGAAGATACTTTATTATATACGAGGAACTCACGAAAATATCTCAGTGCTCAAGCATCCAATCAATTGAAATGAGGGTAAAAAAAAAAGAATAGGACCTATTATTCCTACATGTTACATTAGTAACATTCCCTTGAGATGTTACTGGAGATTTTGCTTGGGTTTAATCTTTCCCGATTATAAATCATATAGGAATTTCTTATAAAATGGGCGAATTTATTGGATTGGTTTATTCATAGTCTTCGTTCTTTTTGACTCTGCGCCATTGATTCTACTATTATTAGTGAGGAATAATGGAACAATTCCTTTAGATTTATAGCGATAGGGGACATAATTCATATGGATATAGTAAGTCTTGCTTGGGCTGCTTTAATGGTAGTCTTTACTTTTTCCCTTTCACTCGTAGTGTGGGGAAGGAGTGGACTCTAGGGGTCCTACTAATTGAGTTAAGGAAGCAAACTGTATCAATATCAATTGCTTTCTAGATGGTTCTGCAACACGTTTGGAACAAAATAAAAATATCTTCATTTTGAAATTCCATTGGACTCGACTGGAGTAATGTATTATAGGAATCATCCTCTTTCAATCAAAGAGCTATTTCAACGATTCCCATGTTTGTAGTTCGAAAGGAAGAGGATCCCAGGAAATTTATTCTAACCTAATTCTTCCTAAATTTTCTATTCCAATCAATGGACTCTTCCTAGGTGATACTGAGGAGGGCCGGACCCTTTTTTTATTTGTTTCTCTCTTTACTGTTCAAAGAAGAAGTGGTTTTGTTAAGTGTATACGCACTTTGTATGAGAAAGAAAGGATATAAACATAGTGGTTGTCTAACGAGATACTATGTAGAATAAGATCGTCAGGTGAGTCACATATTGCGCATTTACCGCTTTCGAATTTTTGAAATTGGATTTAGACTTTATCGACTTATTTCATATCATGGTTCAGGCGTTAAAAATCAGTGAGGTTTACTCTTCCTTTTCGATGCCCGTGGAACTACTGTCAATGGTTTACTTCTTGGGAATGTTAAAAAAAAAGATTACTACGTGATTTTTGGAATATGCCTATATCTATCGCTTTTGCTTCATTGATTTGATTCTCTCAATAGATACCGAGATTCATATTGGAAATCAAAAATATAGTAATTCAAACTATAAGACATAGGAGTAATTCAGATTGATCAGAACAAATAGATATAGCAAATAAATGGAATTGGATGCTATGTCAATCCCATATATGGAATTGATATTCACATATATCAAGATAATATTGTAGATTGATATATAGATCCATATCAAATGCAGCCTCTATCTTTATTTTATTCCAGGGGGCAGCTTTATAACAACAATCTAACTAATAAATAGTATGGTAGAAAGAAATAGATGAATCTTTCTACCATACTATCTATCTATTAGAATACTGCCGATTCTAGTCCACTCATTTCATTTAAGACATGAAATTGGAATCTTTTTCATTTTATTTCGTCAATTTTGGCTAAGAACTCAGAAGTCAAGTTTCATTCAAATTAGTTACTAATTAATCGTTTTGACTGACTGTTTTTACATAAATGATAAGTAGAAAAGCGGTAGGAACTAGAATAAATAGTGCAGTAGCAATAAATGCAAGAATATTTACTTCCATAATCTCATCGGTTTTTTACTTCGCAATAACTCGGGATTTAATCCCATAGAGATGATAAATCTTTGGCCTGTAAATTCAATGAATGAATATTACCTCTCGATGATCTTGAATCAGATCAATATCATGAATAACAATATCTGAACTATCAAATCAATTCGTCGTCGAGAATTGAATAGTATAACATAGGAAGTTCTTTTATCCATACCGCCCCAAACTTGGATTGCTGACCCAATCCAAAATTCCTTTATTTATTTATCATTTTTTATTATCTGTTCTTTTTTTCTCTCTAATCTATCTAGTTCCTTCTTGTACAATCATCTGATGAAGTCTCATCAAATAGCTCTTCCACTTCCAGTGGTCACATAGTTACAAACCCAAACAAACACTAAAAGCTAAATGGAAAAAGAAAGGGGTTTAGAACGAAACTATTTTTGACTTGGAAGACAAAGAAGTGTGATAAAGATGAGACCGTATAAAATGAATATTCATCAAATTTACTATTTTCCGATTTGTTCTTTCGTCGATGGGGCCTTAAAACAAAATGAAAAATAGGAAAAATGATTCATTCGCCTTTCTAAGAGGAGTAGGATCTTTGGTTGATCTGTCCTCCCCCCTCCTTTCTTCGTAGATTATTAGCCCCGGGACACCTATACCAAAAGCTCAGTGTGCGATTTGCATGAAATCTATTTTTCAACTTCAAACTAGTAAGTCAGGTTCCATAAATCCGTAGCCAGAAAAATAAATTGTTTTTTTTTTGTTTTTTCTGGAAAGTATTTTCTTATATTCCATTTTGTATTGGACAAGAAAGGGATTCCCTTTGTGTATGCGCGCCTCAAAAAAGTATAGTACTCGATTCCATTACATGCATCGGGGGCAATCGAAAAAGCCGGCATTTCTTAGAATACTGACTATAATGCTACCAATAATTGTACTAATCCAACCGCATATGTCTTTCTCCTACCAAAAGGAAAGAAAAAAGAAATAAGGATTTCCCCTTTGCTTTGACAATGGAATTCTTCCCCCGGTCCCCTTCATAAAAGGGGAGAGATTTTTTGATCTATTTATTGGATCCGTCGGGACTGACGGGGCTCGAACCCGCAGCTTCCGCCTTGACAGGGCGGTGCTCTGACCAATTGAACTACAATCCCAGGGAAATACGGGATCTAGCAGAAAATTTGATTCTTTTTTATCTCCGGATCGGGTATTTCTGAAGTACAAAGGGGGTTATATCATCTCATGGCGGATTGGCGAATTATTGGGCCGAGCTGGATTTGAACCAGCGTAGACATATTGCCAACGAATTTACAGTCCGTCCCCATTAACCGCTCGGGCATCGACCCAGGAAGAATCAATTTTCGACTTATTGGTAATCCATGATCAACTTCCTTCCGTAGTACCCTACCCCCAGGGGAATTCGAATCCCCGCTGCCTCCTTGAAAGAGAGATGTCCTAAACCACTAGACGATGGGGGCCTGCTTGACCAACGGCCATCATACTATGATCATAGTATGATCAGTTTTTTGAAATTGTCAATATAATCGAATGATTCTATCCGAGGGATCTTTCCCCCTTTCAGAATTGCATAGAATTGTTTTTTATTCGTCATTGACGAATTATTCATTAGAATCGACATTAGAAATCTAGTAGTAGTATTTTTTTTTTTTGAATTATTTCAATTGAATTTATTTCTATTATTTTAGTTTAGATTATTTAGTATTTCGAATTTTATTTAGAAATTTCGAAATAAAAAAGAAAAAAGTAATAAATACAAAAAATAGAAATAATAAGTAAGAGGAGGATTTTTTCTCCAAGAATTTAGTTCAGGAGACAAGTAGAATCTCTTCATTCCATGATTCGATGAAATATCTTGAATTTTATGTTGAATTGCTAGGTGTATGTACATGTATCAATCAAGTGAATTTTGTTCTGGTGGGATCAATTCAATAAAAGAAAAAAGCAATTCGAGTCGGTCTTGAAACAATTCATTGCATTTTCTCCTAGAACT